ATTGACCCCATGAGAAAGCACTAACACCTTCCTCGTCGGGGCTCCGCGCACTGGGAAAAGGCTTCCGCGACAGGAAACCGGCTACTAGTTAGGAAGTTAACATAAGGTATCAAGAGGTCCCTCACAGTCTGGTGCGATGCAATTGCCCCCTATTAGTCAAGTACCCCTCTTCCTATTTTGTTTAGGGGTTAAAATGGCTTGATGAACCCTTCCGTTCACACGCACCGGCCCCATTCACTTGCAACTCGTAGAGGCTGTAAGTAAACAGTGCCCCACTAAATTCAAAGTGACGGTGGGGTTGAAAGACGAGAGTGCCTACCTCCGAGCCGAGAGTGCCCGCCCTTTCTGTCAAGTAGGCTACTTTTTCCGGAACGCAGTCCGGAATAAGCGTTCCTGTATATATGGATATCTTCGATGCTGTCATTTCGAAATGTCCGCTTCAACCCCTCTTTCACCTCCCAAAAAGCAAAGTTGGCTTGACGAGCGCAGATGAGGAAGCGGGAGCAATAAAACCAAGAATCTCTTTCTTTTCCAAATACTTTATTAAGTTAAGAGGCAAAGAGAAGCGCTTTCGCTACTGAGAAAGCGAATGGTCAGCGCGAGGGTTCGACGACTTAGCCGAGCGTTAGCGAAGCGTCATTCTCATAGCGAGGCGCTTCGAGTTAGCGAAGCGCTGTAGTAGCGTCGGAGACTATGTGCTATAATGCTGAACTAAGGACGTTCCGCCTTATCTATAGAAGCAGTCAACTGAGTTCTGAGCGAATGGGATCCTTGGTGGGTAATGGCTCAATCAATCTATAGATGGAAAGCCTTATGATGGGAAACTACCACGTTAGGTTTGGAGAGAGATGGGACCAGTTATAGTTTAGGGGGAGCAGATGCAAGCTTTTTCTTTCCATAGCTGGCCAAATGACTACCGGATCATCGGTCTACTCTACCTCAATTCACCATTTCGAACTTTATACAGAAGGTTTTTCCGTACCAGCTCCTTCTACCTATACCGCAGTTGAAGCACCTAAAGGTGAATTTGGTGTCTTTCTTGTCAGTAATGGGAGTAATCGTCCCTACCGTTGTAAAATAAGAGCACCTGGCTTTGCCCATTCACAAGGACTCGATTCTATGTCCAAACATCACATGCCAGCAGATGTAGTCACCATCATAGGTACTCAAGATATTGTGTTTGGAGAGGTAGATAGATAGGACGTAGTCTTGCTCGATCAGGACTCTTGCTTTATTGCGAGCCAAAACAGCTGCGCTATTCAGTTCTACAGTACAGGTAGTATGAAATAAGAAAATGTAGTTACAGATGTGAAAAAAGAAAGATAGTTAAAGGAAGAACGGGAACTCTCAGTTAAGAATCATGAAATTGCATAAAAGATGGTTGTTTCATCAGAATCTGAAATTGTCTCATCTCACATCAGAATCATTTCTTTGATTATGGTATAACATAATATCTCTTATTTCTAACTATAATAGGTTTTCGCCATTCAATTGGATGCACATACTTTTTGCAATCGGATACCACTAATCCTTTATACAACAACGTTTTCTTTCAGGCCTACCAACCAGGACCGTGTAGAGCTGCTTTCTCGAGCCCTTTCTTGATGAAAACTTCTTGCTTCGGTTGGAGTATTAAGAGAAGCTCTTGTCCCACATTCCTGTAAAATATTGATTCGTCATAAGCACGTCCTGCCCCTTCCGCTCGTAGTAATCCAATGAATTCTCTAGTTCCAAAAACATGATACATTCCATCTTCTGAAACCATTTTGATGTTACTTGACGCACAATAATCTCGATATGTCTATTATGGATCTGTACTCCCTGGTATCGAGAAACCTTTAGGATCTTCTTCTTAACCAAAGAAATACGACTTTGGGCTATGGTTAGCTCAGCTCCAATAAAGAAAACCCAGGGTACTCCAAGTGGTATACATTCGTTCCAACCTTCAACCCATCATATTAAATCAATCGAAGGCACTTCTCTAATTCTACTTGAGGAAGACCTTTTGTGGCTAGACCTCCATTTTCCATATAGAAAAGGAACTAATACACATCTCCTTTAGAAAAGAATTTCCCATAATGACTATGAATGCTTGTACCTGAAGTGACCAAATAAGGCTTAGCTGATCTTCTAATTCAAGAATCAAGATTCACTTGTGGGGGTTCTTTCATTCAATCAGTTTGATGTTCTCTTCCTACAGGGATGTCTATTTTCAGGTTACCTTGAGATGTCAGGAGAAGTATTGATAATGAAGATACCTCCTACAAAGCCCTGAGAGGAAGGTCTTTGTTTTGCTGCTTTTGTTGTCGCAACTAGTTATGTTGCTATTGGACAAATCTCCCAGGCATGAGACCTGCTCTTCCATTTCGGTCAGAAAGGCGCAAACAGCCGTCAAGGTGACGATAGAGACCGCAATACTAAAGACTTCCACGCCCCCTCATTCCCTATTTATTGTATATTGCTACTTGCTATGCTTCCTACTTGTCGGCCTAATACGCTATCTTATCTTATCCGCTTTTATTCCATTTTCTATTCAGTTATATACTAAATGTGTCAAAGCAATAGAACTTATTGGAAAACAAGCCCATCTTTCACAAAAACCTATCTGCTCTTCCAGGTCCTATCGAACCTACATATTCAAACCAGGTGCTATCACTTCCTTGTTTCGAGAAGGTAGTTCCGCGAGAAGGTAGTTATTCTTCTTCCGATAGTCATATTGATTGATTCGAAGAGACTAGAACGATACACATTCCCTGCATTTCAGCCAGGAGGCAGAAATGGATGGTGGAAACGGATGCACGAAATACCAAAATAGGAGCAACTTATTAAATAGGGCTATCTATACAGTAGGTCAAATAGGATCAAGTTTTGCCAATTCCGAATTCAAGTACGAAAACTAAGAAGTTGGCACTTTTAACACAAGGAAAAGGGAGCCCACATATAAAATCGAAAGCGAGTTGGTGCTTGGGAAAGATACTGGTACCTTTAGACTAGGGTCAATAATTCATTAACATTTCGAGATTTTCCTGGCTTAAGGCTTTCACCGCAGTATTGTCTTATGCTTTAGCCAAGTATAGCTCTGAAATCTGTCTGATTTGCCAATGAATCATGATTTCCCTTGCTTTTCAGATAGCCTTGACATGAATGAAATGTGCACTTGACCGTTATCCCTTGCTTTGATTACACTCTCTCTCTATTCTTATCTCTTGTCGGGCCCTAATCCTTCTTCTTTCTTCTTTGAATTCCGATCGTCATCCAACATACCAGTAACATGTGATGATGCACCCGAATCTACTGCTCTGTGAAGAGTTGGAAGGACAGTAATCGGTTTCTCACTCAACCTATTCTTGGGACATTGGGCAAATTGAATAAGCGAAGAAGGCAAAGATACTTGTATTCCATTGAATCTCTTCCATTTCATCCTTAACTTTATTTAAAAAGAAGAAGCAGTTACCAGATCCGGGCAGAGCAAACCAAACTAGATGAGAAGGCAGAATGTAGCTAAAACATATGGGTTTCTCTAGAGAAAAACCTGCATGTACCTATACCAAACGCTAGAATGCCGATATGGTTGAAGTAGCAAATAGCCAATGTATCAAATAGTCAATGTTGCTCCATAATAAGCCGAAATAGTCCCTGTACCTTTTCTTTTACAAGGGTAACACCTGCTTGACCTTCCATCTCTTCTCTACAGGCATTCACTGAACAATAGCAAAAGTTCCCACCTAAGTTCGGTATCCCGGCCAAGTGCAGAGTAGAGAGAATCGGGTGCTTCCAGTGATTAGTTATCAGAAAGCCCTGTTTTCCCGAGTCGATATAGCAGTACAGCTTTCCTTTAACGAATCCTGTGCACTACTTTGAGAAGAAATAAAAAACTCGTAAATACCTTCTGCCAAAGAATGGACGCTACTCTCCTACTTCAAACTGCATGGTAATTAGAAACCTATATATTTCTATTATCAACCAAATAGATTTCTATTTTTATCATTGTATTAAGCTGGTGTGTCAGGAATTATCGCATTCGTTGCTATAAAACAAGCTATAATAATAGCTGCACCAACACCTGCATAACGATGTTGTTTAACCACATCATCAAGCTGGTACTTGTCTTTCTGCTATCTTGAAATAGCTGTTATTGTCTTCCTGGTCAGCTTTCGACGAGTGACTCTTGGTTGCGGGGCCAGGGAGGGGACCTACTATCTACTTAACCGCTAGGCAAAGAGGGAGGACGGACCAGTCTCTTTCTTTCCGCTTTGAACGGAAGCCCATTTTTCGGTAATATCCCTGCTGGAAAAAGAAACAGTACTGGTTTAAGAAAACTAGAGGAGCTGGAAATAGGATTTCTGATCTGGGAATTGCTGGTTTCTGAGGCAAAGGAAACTTTAGGTTAAGAAATCAAAGCCAAGCAGGTACAAACATTTCCCATAGTGGTTATGGTTGCTAATGGTCAGAACATAATCAGTAAAGCTGTGTATCGGGGGGGGTACCTGGAAGGTGCAAGGAGTGGAATTTGAAGCAAAACTGAGGCTGTTGCCACTGGTTGCCTATGACATGGTGCTAGAATGGATTGGTTGAATACTCCGCTGGGGAAAGGGATCTTTAATGAAGGGGTACTTACACCGTTAAAAACATACTCCATACCTAGTTTACATATTATTGCCTAGTGGGAATGATGAAATTCCCAGAAAGCGAACCCTTGTTAAGTAAAGCCGAGTCCTTTGCTACCGGGCATTCACTGCTGGTCACTCCTAAATCTACCTGGTATGGACTGCTAAATCGATTCCTCTTGGCTTTACTACGATATCACCAGATTAGCAGGAAAAGCTTTCCTCCGCAATCAAGTCAAAGAAAGCGCTTTTCCTAAGCTAAGAATGTGGTGCCTAAGAAGGAAATAGCCTTTATTCCTATCTATGACCAAGACTATGAAGAGTCAAAAGATTCGGATAAGCGGACATAACATAATAAATAGAGTACCAGATATGTTCGATTCGGATCTGTCTATAGTGTGATGTGGCGCTCTTCTCCAATCGAGTACCTCAGTAAGGTAGGCAAAGTCCTTTTCCCCACCGTCTTGTCTTCAAGTAGCCTTTACCTCCCCTCTTTCCTCACACAAGTGAAATAGCCCCAGCCATCGGTGCAGCCGGGTTCCTTCTCTAGGATTAGACGATCATCATCGTTGTTTTACATTTGAAAAAGAGGTTTATCCTTGTCGGCCTAGAATGGGATGATTTGCTACATTTGCTTTTACTGGCTGATCTTACTGATGAGATAAGCTCGTTCAGCAAGCGGGATGCAGTTGAGAAGCTATATAGTTGTGCTTGGTCCTGGCTGTCAGAAATGTGTATCTTGTGATGAACAACCAGACTTGTCCCTGTGTTTCAGTGATTTGCTCATAGGCGCGAAGCGGGGTTATTTGATTGAAAAGTGTAGTGTGGTCCTGGCTGGAACGTAAAAGACTTACTTTGTACCAGTATGTGCGCAATATCATTTGTTAAAGGGTTGCTTTTGATTCACTATTATATTATATACCATACCAGTGGCTAAAGATGAGATGGAGTAAGCTCCAGTAGTGCGTGCACACGTGTTGTGATGCAAGTATATATGCCACAGTCAGAGCTTACAAAATCTCGAAGTCTAACCTGTAATAAAGCAGCTCTGTCTGATGGAGTCTTATAATGTTTATGCTAATGCCTGGCCTAGGATGTAAAAAACACTTTCCCTCATACATCTTCTTCAAGCAGTCAACACGCCGAAGATCATAGTCTGCCACCAAGTACCTCCTTAAGTACTCGACCCACTTACCTACTTGATCCTGTCAAAAGAGTGACCGAGAGGATTAGGCATTATGAGTAAGTAAGAAGAGTACTGAGCACCAGGAACCCCCGCCCTCAAAGTCTCACCTTTCTACTTTCCTCTGTAGCAAAAGCTTACTCAGGTTGATATTTTCTTCGGCTCCATCGCTCGCTCCTTACGCTCAAAATAGAGGGCTCTCTCAGCTCCAGCTTCTATTAGAAGCCAGTGAAGCCGTCTTGTTCTTACGCCGACGATGTCTGCTTTATATTTAATAAAAGAAGAGGTGGATTGGATAGTTTATATCATGGAGAAATGTGCCTATCTCTCGATCAAATAGTAATCGGATTGTAAGAAAGAAGTTATGGTAGTTTTTGCTTAGGGGCCTACTGCCTATTAAGAACCTGGAGTGAACCTTATAGATTTTGCAGAGGGGGGAGAAATGACTCTTGTGAATTGTAGAAGCAATAGCATGTACAAAGCTAGGTTGATGTGCTTCTGCAAAGATAAAGAAGAAATAGACCTACCTTTCCAACTATCTGTTGAAAACACTAAGCAGGGATCAAAGCATTATTAATAGGTAGGTCCTCCTGAAGTAATCCTTAACAGTTGTGAAATAATGGCTTTTCTAACCAACAGGTCTATTGTTTCAGCCAGTAATCCAACCAACAACTGAAGTTTTTCCCAAGTCTAAAGATAGAGATGAACCCTCCGCTGTTCAAGATTGGCTTAGTGTTAAATCATCCACAGCTCTCTTTCCTCTTGTTTTTGGTGAATTATCAGTGTGCAGATGAATTCAATCCACTGCTATTGAAGAAGCTTTTGGAGGCATATCCTCTCTTGTCTTGTCGGACTAAGAGCTCTTGTCTCTTTCTTTTCCCACGGTAACTAGAGATTGAATAATAGAAGCCAGATTCAATATCATAAGAAAATATAGATTATAGCGTAGAGTCAGGCTATCCCATGTTAGCAATAACAGCTTTGGGATCTTTCCTGTTAATGATGAATAGCTTGCCTCAACAGATAATCAGAATTCTTTCTATTCGGTATAACAACCGGAAAACGAATCGATCTAGATGCCCCGCTCTTGCCATCTTTGAAGGAATTGAATCATCAACTGACTTACTTGAGGAATAAATAAATCAGCTGCTTTCGATTCTTGTCTATCGGATTCTATTGAGAAGAAGGGACAACCATCCATCCTCCCCGAAACTTGTTTAGTGCCTGAACGAGATTGCTGGCACTTATGACGAGAAAACAAACTCTTTCTTCTGAAAAACTACATATCAAAAGCTAGTAGTATACCCTTAGTGCCGTAGTGCCAATCTACTCCGAAAGAACAAGCTTCTTTGCAAAACTACTTCATACTATATTACTTGCCGGCATAGATAAGTAAGTCTACCACGAACCCCTGTCTCTGCCAAGTAGAAAGCTAGTAAGCAAGTACTGAACAGAAATCGATTTGCTTAACACATGCCTACGTTACAAACATTAAGGGAAGGGTAAGGTTGATTCATTTTCATTTGTTTTTTCATTCATATTCATGCATAGGAACTTAGCTTTGAAAGAGTATAAGCGGTAAAATGGATTATATAGCTGTCCTCTCTTTTCTTGCATTTCTGGATTTCCTATCCTAGTTTAGCTCATGGTGGTTCCCCTTTGGGAAAGGAAAGGGGGTTCACCTTGATCCCTGTTTAGTAGGAATTGTTTGAAACTAAGGAGGTTGGTTGAGCAGTAAGTTGGAAATGATCTGACTGGCTGTAATCTTTTTGATCAAATCACAAATGTCAATATCGAATTACTGAAAACAATTGAGAGGAAAGAGATAAGCACATTCTATTTATTTTAGAAAGCACATGATATGATATTTATCAATTGTAGTGTTGGCATTCGACTAAACGAATAGCATTTCGAAGACAGTCTGACTCTTGAATTACCCTCATCTGTTGACTGAGTCCCCTACACAGCTAACGAGGAAGGATATGGTCTGGTAAGGAATGAATTGTAGTACACACCCACTAATTGTTGAATAGTTCACAAATGAATGGATTGGATCGAAAGGACTTTCCTACTTTGAAATAACAAGAGAACGAAAACACTGATTCTTCTTTGAAGGAAACAGATCAATAAAATGAACACATTCAAAGTGTTAGGGAGGCTGTAAGTTCAATAACTAGCTAATAGGCGCTGTCTGTAGGATAGGTTTTAGGTGTTCCATGTCGTCAATTCAATAGTGGCAGATAATATCTAAATCTGTCTATTTTCACGGTGTAGGGCGGTAAATAGTAAGCTTGGTGGTATAAATGGGGTAATTCCTCGAATTTCACTGCTTATAGGCTTGCTTCTGGTTCTAGTAGTAAAGTAAAGCTATTAGGTGATCATAGGCGTTAAAGCAAGGAAAGTTTCAATAGGCTTTTGAATAGGGTTGGATTTCACTCACTGGATCAGAGAAAAGCCTGGCCTTTCGTAAAAGCTCATAGGCACAGGCATTCACTCACATTTATGATTGAATCGAATGTGATGGTAAAGGTTGGTTTATAGGTTTTTAAAGTCCATCTTATTGGGATAGAAACGAAGATAAAGAGATAAAGAGCTTTTCCCACAACAAAAAGAAGTAGGCGGTGCAAATGGCACAAAGTGCTTGTATCTAGTATATTTGGTAAGCCACCCGCCTCTTTAGATATGTCTATCTCCATAGTCTCTGTAGTATTGACCGACTCGGGATCCATCCCGGAAAAAGAGTAAAGGAGAGAATGCGCTTTAGTGGTTACGAAACCAAGCTCACTTTGATACAATTTAGAATGAACTTTCCAGTGAACTGGTGAAGTAGTGGCCGGCTAGCCGAAGTAGTACTAATTAAACCGCACGGCAATGAACCTTTTCCGAGGTTTCGATCACGTCTATCCGAAGTAAATTCTCCTACGGCTGTAGAACCACAGGAATAAGATGCTTCACGGCATCGATCCGGACCAGGATGCTATGATACTTGGTTGTGGGATGGACCATACCCAGCGTAGTGAAAGCGGATCCCAGATAAAAAGGAATGCTTGGCTATCCGTGACTTATCTTTACTTACCTACCTTGGCTACTTGACCAAGCCCTTGTGACAGCACTTTCCATAGTTAGCTGCCCTATACTACTACTTTACCTACTCTACTTATCACGAAACGACGCATAAAGCTATGAGCTTATCGTAACAAACCATGACATTTTCGATTCCGCCGTGACTTAATCGGTTGTGAAGGAGGGATGGTGTGGGGATGAGGATACCGGGACGTGTGATGAAAGCAATCAAAGGATTGGAATACCCTCGAAATCCTCTCTTCCCCGAAGAGAGTCTTCCTCTTCACTTTCTATACTTTACTTTCTTCTTTTATTTGAAATACTAGTTTTATCAATGGTCTATTCCCTCTCATTCCTCCTGGATTCAATCCAGCCCCAGGCGTACCTGATACTACGCTCATATACGTCAATTCAAGGAAAGGAAGGTGGAAAGGAAGCTGTTGTTTTGCCGTTGTAGGAATCAGTTCCGAGTGGATAGAGGAGGTTCTGCCTCTGACCAACGACCAATAGCTGGGCCACCGCCTGGATACATTACTAAAGCTATTCTCTGGTTTTGCTTGCGGTATAGGAACCCTTCCCGTATAGGAACTACTGCCGAGGCGTACCGTTGTTTCCGTAGAGGAAGCCGCATCCCCGAAGTGCACCATTCCTTCGATCAATAGAATAGGTTATTTTCTGGTTGCCGTATAGGGAGCCTTTGTTGGTAGGAGCCGAAACCCTGGATAAAAACAAAAGGAACCGGATTGCCGGTAAATCTCAATTGCTCCAGAGGAGCCTCTAATGACCTTTCCACACCTGTTGAAGGGAATCACTCCTGGCAACTCCTAGAATGCGGTTAGAACTTGTTTTTCTTCAGAAATATGGGGAATCAGCCATCGAACTACCACTGCTATGATCCGTCTTCGATTCACCAGCATCAGCTATCGGCTAATGGCATTTTAGAAAGCATCTCTTCCCTTGTTGGCTTGGGTTCCTACCGTTTACTAATAAGAGGAGTGGTGCCTTTAGATTGATTTTCTTGCCTTTATGCATCTCTCTTATCAAGTTATTTCTGACATCACCCTGCTCGCGAACATAGATCCAGCCCTTCCTATTGAGAACTCCACCTTGTATCCCCAGCTCATTGTGAATAAGCAGGTGATACATAGGAGTGAAGAAATAAATTCCCCGTGCCGCTTGCCGTTTCAGGTTCAAGGAATGGGGAAGTGTTCTGTTGATAAATGGAGGTTTCACTCATGGGCGTAATTCCCTGCATTGGTGTGTGAGAATTGGTGCCTAAGCTAGCTTTATGGGAGAGCTGGTTAGGGCGTACCCCCGGTGGAGCATGTAGGTGGTGAAGGAGGATATCGTTCAGTGATGCTATGACTACTGACCAAGCTGATCAAGAGTTCTTTACGGCGCAGATGTGCGTTAGGTTTCCTAAACGTTCTCATTGATAGTGGGGGATCTCTAGGAGGGAGGGTTATTTCTATTCTCAACAAATGGATATCCATTCTATCTAGCCGAGGGAAAGTGCCTTCCAGAAGGTAGGAAGTTTCTCCTTCCGGCCAAGGAGAAAGAGACAAGTTTCCACCTCATCCGAGTCAGAGCTCTCAGTGACTTCCCCCATAGCAACGGGAGATGATCAGCCCATCACCCTAAAGGAAAGGAAATTAGAAGAAATCAGATCTTTCAGTGAAATAAGCATCTACTAATTTAACTAGCGAACCAATATGTCTATCAATAGCCCTGGGTTCTTACCTTGTCTTGACTCTTCACCGAGTGAAAGTGATACACTACTACTTTTGGTTCGAGTGATACACTACGGCATGTTACGAACATTAAGGCACCTATCCTTTCAAAAGGAATCAATGGCGAACGTACGCTATCCAACAGAAGTCCCGACCGATATGACTATTCCTATCCTTTCATCCTTAAGCGAATGCTGGAACGAAAGTAAGGTCTTCCCTCGAAGTTAAATAAAAGCAAAGGGTATTGCAAATCAACTAATTGTTCTCTAATACCACCTCCTCCTGTATCTACTATTGGTTGACTGAAAATAAACCAAAAGCAAGGGTATCCTTCGTTGCACATCTTCTGAAAAGATAAGGGCTCGGCGGTATCGGCTCAATCGAACAAGCTGAGGTATATAGGGAATAGTAGAACATATTGATTATCCTATTGGATTGGTTCCGCTCAGTCGAGATATGATGACTCAATGGGCATTGAGAGTTTCGATTCAATGTGGGAATGACTAAGACAAGTTAGGCGAAACAGATATGCATGCACCATAGAGGTTTATCCACCATAGGTTTGTACACAAGAATAGTAGTCACAGCGAGGGATGCACATAAATCAGATCTGCACTGGTATAAGTGATAGGTTTTGGAAACAGCATAATGAACGTAACGCACAGAAGGAATAGAACTAAATGGAAAGTAGAGCCAGCTGATAGGGAATCACCTTCAAATCGATTTAAAGTGGCCTTAAAAGTGGATTAAAATCAACCATGGATAAGTGCAATAACTTAATTATCAAATGCCAGGCTTATACCATTACGACTTGTGATTTGTTTACGGTATGGACTATTGAACAAGTAGTTTTACGGTGATAACAATAAGAAGAAACAGTTTCCACTAATGAGCGGAGGTAGCCGTCACTCAGTAATTCATGTTATCTCACTAGGCAAGTCATCCCTACGCCAAGTCCAGTTGGCTACCGGGATCAAACCGCTTCGCTTGCACAGGCCTAGAAATTCTAACAAGAACAACTCCCTAGCTGACATCTTAACCAACTACTTCGTAAGAGCCCCACCTCCGATAAATTACCAGAGGATCAACAAAGCAAGACAAGCCAGACCCTACGGCGTCTTTGTCTATTTCGTTCACTACTCCTCCTGAAAATGCTAGGCTAGCCAGTACTATTGAGTACTATGGACTATGGTGTACTATCGAGAGAAAAACAAGTCCATGAAAAAAGAAGAAACTTCTATTTAGGAGGGAAACGAGAAAATGCATAGATCAATATCTGCATGAATAGCCGCTGCATAAACAACTCTAGCTCTAACTCAAGAAAAGAACTACAAAGAACAAAAGAAGAGTTTCTCCTCTGCAAAGTAACAGCAAGTGAAATTAGCTCCCTGTCGGGATAGAGATTCTCTATTATCTTGAACTCACTCACCAATACTTTAAGATCGTCAATAGCACACTACCTCTCCAAGGCAGTGCACTATTTCCTCAACAAAAGAGAAGAAGTAAACGATTGCCAGGTTGTAAGCACTTTGAGATATTGGCCTTCGGCTTAAGATAGTTACTTGACTTAAAAGCATTCTCGAGATCCTTATCATTTAAGGAACAAGAAGAGATTGTCTACTCTCGGCAATGTAAGAAGGTTCGTGAAATAGCACCCTGTCGGGGATCAAGATTCTCTATTATCCAATCCCCATTCCCACTCTCCTTATTCATACATCAGTTCAGCTACAACAAAGAAGATATCCTTCCCATACAACGGAAAGGAGTCGTCGATAGGCACACTACCTTCTCCAAGGCAGTGCACCCATCTCTTCGAGAAAGAAGAACAACAGAAACAAGAAAAACAAGAGAGATTGTCTACCTCGGTAATGGAAAGATAAGAATGATTGTGAATAGCCCCCCAGTCGTGAGGGACTGATTCTCTATAATCATATCAACTTTCACCCTTACCTTAAAGAAGAAAAGAAAACATAACTCTCTCTCCTGTAAGGAACAAGAAAAACTAGATTAGTATTTATCCCCGGAGAAGCTGTCGAAGCGATAGCCATGTCTTATCCTTTCTCGAGCAATATTAGTTTAGTCTTGAATTAGACCTGCTGCCTCTGCCTCTGGCTTAACCCTTCCCCTAGAAGTATGTGCCCTTACCAATAACTCCCTGACTCTCTCTAACCACTGTCCTCAGCCTGCAGTACTGAAGTTCCCGATTTATTTATCTTTCGATTCCTGGCTCAAGTCATCTTCTTTTCTTTTTTAAACAATTCTCTATAGCTGGTCTGCCCACTGGCCTATCCTACTTTGGTTAAGGTGATTGGAGATTGCTCAATCTGAAAAGGAAAACATTCGATCCTTGCAAAGCTTCAGGACATGAATTGGAATGAAAAAGAAATGATTACTTCAAACTTTAAGAGAGATGGAGGACTCCCAATCGGTTTAAGCAAGAGCTTTAAAGTTGAGAAAGAAGAAGGGCCGAAGGCTTTGACATTCAATCAACGGAGTTGTTTTGTATTCGATTCTTTCTATTTCTTCTCTATCCTTCTTCTCTGCCAACCCTAGCTTACCTTATTGAATGCCTTGCACTTGCTTTCTCGTCTCAATCCGACGTTCTTCTTTCAACGTGTGAACCTATGAACTTCTCCAACGTCGTAGCTTTAGGTCAATCCCTAGTACCTTTCTTTACCGACCGAGATTACCCATCACTCGCCTTCCTACTACCTACTATAGGCTTGCTCCTGAAGCTGGAAAGTAACGAACGAAGTGAAAAACTGGAAAGTAACACTGCTTCATCTCTAGAATGGGCTCTTTACTCACCAACAAACACCATTCCACAGCTTCAACATGCTACCAGTACAATCTGAATTGGAAAAAGGATGAGAGTGGCATTGGCTTTAGGGGATGTTGCTGGCTCTATAGTAATTGGATCGGTCATGGTGCATTTTGGAGAAGGATTGGATTGGATAGATAGCTTCTACCTCTCAGACGTGACAACTGTAGGTTATGGAGATTACGCCTGATCGACCATGGAAGGAAGACTGTTTGCCGCAGAAGCTATATGAAAACTCAGCATAGGAAGAGATTCAACACTAGCATCTCCACTTGGCCCTTCTAGCATAATCACTGACACCCTACTTACCTACTCGGATTACTGAAGGCAACCTATTTTCAAATAGGCTTCCGGCCTACTCAATCCTTTCCCTTTCCGCCTCTCCACATTTCTCTTGGCTAGCTCGTTATTTTCCGAGGATACGAATCGAAAGGCAGTCTTCGAATGTGCTTTGCCTTACCCGAGGATATTACCTTTTCTTTGATCCTGCGAGCAGAAGTCTTTCCCTTTGGTTTCATTGCTTTGGAGTACCGGTACTGTTTGAATTGCTTTTCCAAGGAAGGAGTCGTTGTAGGATCGTATCTCCACGGAAGTACCGTTGTAGGAAAGTAAATGAATGGTGAGCTTGCACTCCTCTCCTGTCAAGCTGTTATCTCTTTGATCCTTGGCTATTTTCTTACAATTGCTTCGTTAAGCGAATGAATCTCTCATAGATACTGTTTTTCCTGAGTCGATCTACCTGTACCGCATTCCTTTTTTCAACGAATGCTGTGCACTACTTTTGAGAAGAAATCACAAACCCGTAAATTACATGTGTATCTTATGCTCGTAAATTACCTGTGTATCATCTGCTCGTGAATTCATTGTGTCAAAGAATGGAGGCAACTCACCTACTTATTTTTAACACGCACAAGCTTAAGTAAGAAAGATTCCAAAATCATACTACCGCGATACTGTACTGATCGGAAAACGAATGAGATTAGAAAGGCCGGGGCAAACAATGCAATAGCATCGGTCCATCCGCCTCGCCCTGTGACGAAGAAAATAACGCGTCTTATTTCAAATTAGTGTCAAGAAGGCCACCTCGTTTTTCTTAAATTGAGGTTTTCTCGGTCTTTTTGTCTCTTTTCTATTTGGTGTGATAGGCTTAGTTAGGTGGTTTTTTAACTCTTCCCCTTTTACGCTGTTTATTCTTCAGCATTCTTTGTTTTGTACATTCCCCAACCGTTTCCCCTACCTCTATAGAAACAGAAGTAGAAGAGTGCAGAGTGCCAACCAGTTCACCACTTTGGTTTAGAATTTAGGTTTCCCAGAAGAGAAGGATTTCTATTTGATGGAGCCCAACGCCTGTTAAAAGTGTCCTTGCCATGATAAGACGCAGGAAACGACCCACCTACCGCTAGGGGCTACTTAGTATATTTTGTGGTAGATTGGCTTGGCCTTTGCTCTTCTTTCTAAACGGAACAAGGTGAAAACAACCCTAAAAGCTAAATCGAACTATTTCCTCGCTCTTTAGAAGCATCAGAAGTAGGCAGATCTCTATCTAAATACTAGGCTCCATTGATTCCGGGAAGTCCAGGGTTGGTACCGCTTCTTAGTGAAAGGTAGGTTGTTAATGATACCGCTTAGTCAATATAGGTTAAATGCAACGACCAATTGACATGACATATAGTACTGTGCTTAATTAAGTTAAGTTCGCTATTCTAGTGCGATGTTCAGTTCACTGTCTCCACTCCACTATTCTTATCTTACATAATAACATAACCTGCCTCTTCTTTAATTGATTGGAAAGCTGGTCAATAAAATGCCAGTGGTAAATCCATTGAGTAGCAGCTCGTATCCAAGGAAAAGGCCATAACAAGGTATTCTCCCCAATCTTATTATCTTTCCCTTTCGAAGGAAGAAGGTCAGACAATACTGCTATTAGTCACCCCCCAACCTCTAGCTCATACAGTGATTCACTCTATTCATTTTCAATACCCCATACACACTAAACAGGATGATTCCAACTTTCTACTTTGGCAATCACTGATTTTTCCTGTGGGGCCATGACCTTATTGAATACCTCGAAGGCACTATTTCTTCACCATCCCCTACTCGCCAATGGCACAGCCACCCCAAACCCGGCCTACGAAACCAGGATTCGTCAAGACCACTTGCTGCAGGCTTGGCTTCTCTCGTCTATCTCCCCATCGATTCTTCCTCAGGTTGTCTGATTTTCTTTTCATTGTTCGTGGGAACATGTAAGATTAGCAATGGAAATTTAGCTACGGCCGTCCCTGAACTCTTGCGACATTGCCAATAGGCATTCGCACTATGTATGGGCGATCCCTCCCTATATGGATACCTCAGATGTGTGCCTACAAAATAACCAGGGAATAGACTGATCGAGACGAGGTGACTCACAAACACAGACGAATATGCTTCCGCACTAGTAGCAAAAGCAGTCATTGTAGTTTCGCCAGCACCACCCACCTGTGATGGCACGGAGAAAGAAGCATGATATTTCCCGGGAAGATGAACTGACTTCTGGATTAGCGGGACTGGGGAAGCGGACGTAGAAAGCCTTTTCTCCCGGTAGGTCGGTCAGTATGTCCTTCCCTACCCTACCAGCATGAAATGACAGATGGTGGAGCCACACATTGGCCGATGTCTTGAGCAGCAAATAATGGTTTATTGGGCAGCGAGGGTCTTTCCTTTATAATTTAGGCATTATTTTGCCCCTTGCTTCCGAAAAAATAGTCAAGAAACACTAATGGCAACCCTTCGAGTCGACGAAATTCATCAAATTCTCCGCGAACGTATTTAACAATATAATAGGAAAGTAGGGATTGAGAATATCGGTCGCGTAGATCAAGTGGGGGATGGGATTGCTCGTTAGAGGCAGATAACCTACTTTACCCCTCTTGGAATACCATCAATCTTCTTGTAAAAAAAAACTTTAAGATTCCTATACCAACCGGGAGGTGAAGTAGAGGAGAGGTGGCCCTCGGGAATACAACCCAAGGAATAGAAAGGAAAAGTAGTCAAATAGCTCAGAGTTAGCTCTGTTCGAGGGAGGGTGGAAAAGTACATTCTTACTTGTTCTAACAAATTGAATTTAGGGGATAAACTATCTTAGAGTTGGGTTATCATGTTTAGAGTTGAGTTATCATGCCTATAAAATCCTGGTACCCTACCTATAATATAAGAATAGTTAGAGCCGCCTCTCGCCCATCGGGAGTAGATCAAGCAGTTCGGGAAGTCGTTTTTTAGAGTATGGGAAAAGCTTTTCAAAATATCGTATCGTAGAATGGTGGTGGAGATCAGTTGAGTGAGGATAATTGTCTTAAATTTAGGAGAATCGGCTGAAGGAGAATTGGATGAAAATCCGGGGAGTCGCACAAAAAGAAAGAAAAAAGAGAAAGATATTTTTCCCCCCGGAATACAAAAGAAAAGAAACAACAGGAAGGACGAGCAAAGAAGAAAAATAAAAAACGTAAAACAACAATGTCAAGTCTCGACATGTTAGAAGGAGCTAAATCAATAGGTGCCGGAGCTGCTACAATTGCTTTAGCCGGAGCTGCTGTCGGAATTGGAAACGTCCTCAGTTCTTCGATTCATTCCGTGGCTAGAAATCCTTCATTGGCTAAACAATCATTTGGTTATGCCATTTTGGGCTTTGCTCTCACCGAAGCTATTGCATCGTTTGCCTCAATGATGGCCTTCCTGATCTCATTTGTTTTCTAGTATCTAACGAGGAAAAAAGAACTACATCTGGTCTGATACTTACCTCCTGCAAAATAGGGAGACAAGTTATGTAGGCGGTAATAGCGCATTCAATCTTTATTGATTGCGCGGTTGCTCTCGACCACAAGGAGCTTCTCATGGCGTTAGATGGCTAAAGGACATCCTTCTCTCCAAGAAAACCGATCATGTATTTCGGATGATCATGATCGGTGATCCTTACCTTAAACTCAGTGAAATTGGCATTTCTGCTGAAGTTGCAAGAAACCTTCTCGTTACTGAGAGCGTGAATTCCTATAACATAGGAAAGCTCTGTGCGGTGTTTCGAAAATGTTTCATAACAGAATATATTCTGGCACGACGGGATGGGAAGTTAATCACCTGGAAGAAAACTGATGAAATTAAAATTGGTGACATTGTTTACAGGCCGGTACAGAACGGTGATATTGTTTTAATTAACCGGCTACCTTAAGTGCACCTGCACTCTCTGATAGGATTAACAATTAATATCCTCCCAACGGAAAATGTCTTATCAATCAACCCAGTAAATTGCATTCCTCTACTTGGAGATTTCGATGGGGATTGCTTGCACGGCTATGTGCCGCAGTCAATTGCTTGCAGGGCTGAGTTGAGTCACTTGGTTAAAATTGAGAACCAACTTTTTAACTCACAGGATGGCAGTTGCCTTGTCTCACTGTCACATGACAGTCTGCTTGCTGCTGGTTTGCTTACCAGCAGCGATACATATCTAAGTAAATACAAGTTCCAGCAACTGGAGAAGTTCTGTTTGGCTCAGTCAGAGAATGTATGGAGTGGTACAATTTCGACAGGACTACAACTCTTTTCTTCCTGTTTTCCACCGAGCATGGACTATGTGTGTTCTTCTACACCACAATGCCTAAAGGGTGGTAAACATGGCATATTTTATCATATATTTTTTAAATATGGTAGAGAAGGACTTGAATACCTGTTCAGGGCACAAGAAACATTGTGCGAATTTCTGACCATGCGTGGTTTTACCGTATTTCTATCAGATTTGTACCTCTCTCCTGATTCCAGCTCCAGAAAGCTTTTACAGGAAACGGTTGACATAGCAATAGAGGAGGCAGAAGAAGATGCATGCATTAAAGTGTAAACAGCTGGTTCTAAACCCTGAAATTGTGCCTTTCTCAACGAGTTATGATTATGAACAAGCAGACTTTACTAACATGTTTTCAGATAATCAGTCAGTTACAAAGAACTCGATCGGGGCTTTTAAGGATGTTTTCAGTCACATAAAAAAATTGGCAAGCCTGCATTTAAGAAAGGATAACTCTATTCTGAAGATGATAAATTCAGGGGGTAAAATGAATCTTACAAAACTCGTGCATCAGACTCTTTGTCTTGGAATGGAATAAAGATTCCCTTAAGAAAGTTTCCATTTACAATTCCAAGTAATCTAAATTGTGTTTCTTGGAATAACCACAAAGCAATGGTAGAGCCTGGCCAGAGCTCCTATAAAGTTATCGCTTTACAACCTGAGATCACAGTAGCTGAAACCTAGGGTGAACCATCGACTCAAGCAAGAAAAGCAACCGACTCTCACTAATTGCTGCTTCCTATGTTCATATATCACGCTAGGCGAACTAGAGCTACAGCCTACCTTAGGGGGGAGGGGGAATTTCCACCGCTGTTAACCAAAGCACTCTTCTTTCGTAGTGAGTAAGATTCAACTTTCTTTTAGTAAAGAAGGCGCGCAGCCTCTTTCTTACGATTAGCAGCAAGAACTTCAATTTCAAACTTAACATAATTAGTTAGTTGATCAAGAAACGTTGACATCCTCGCCATTGTGGTCCACTTAAGTAAATAGGAAAGCTAAAACTTTGAAACCAGCTCCATCTCAGATGTAGAAAATCTATTAACTAGACTCATTTCTTTACTATTAATTAAGTAAGTAAACTTTTTGGTTAAAATGTACTCCAACGCTGGGGGTTTAGTGCGTGTAATGGGGAACCCTCTTGTGATGAATTGGTTGATGCAGTGAAGTCCGGGTCATTACCACGGGATAGATGCAGTTGAGGAATTTCAAAGAGTGCACTAGCAAAGTGGAGGATTATTTGGAGCGGTTTGAAAGAGCACGGTTGAGAGTGCTAGTCGATAATCCCTATTTAAAAAATAAAATTACTTTAGGGTTGAGAGAGGAAATTCAACATTGGGTTAGTGCAATGGCACCTTCTTCAGTTGAAGAATCATTTCAGTTGGCCTTTCTATTTAGCCTATGAAAGCCAGAATAGGAGAAGTAAGTTACCTGTGAAACCCAATTACACAACTCCAGTGTATGCTAAGACCAATGAAAAGAAGGTAGTGAGTACACCAATAGTCAAGACTGGTTACAACACCAACAGAAACAGTTTGTATGATCAAAGAAGAGCCATGGGTCTTTGTGTGAAGTGTGGAGATAAGTACTTTCCGGGACGGTAATAGCAAAATTAAGCAAACTGGTGGAACATGCTAATTGAACTCACAGTGTTTTTGTAAGCAAGTTTAACTATTTAATCGATTGACTCAAGGAATGCTTTGAAATAGAATCCCCTCATTTCTTTCCCGCTTCAATCAAATATATACTATTTACAGTATAAAGAGATCTTTTCCTGCGGGTCAATCTTCTCCGTGGGTGAAACCCTAATATCCACACTCATTTCAAAGGAGCGTGCTACGCTTACTTTATTAGAGCTTAATAAATGTTAACTTATATATTGAGTGTTTTATTCTGAAAGGCACAAGTCAAACACTTCAACCCTCCTTATGTTTTCCCCCTCAGCAAGATGTGATGTTCAAGCCAGGCAACCTGAGCGGCATGGAAAGTTCACGGTCCGATCAGCATACCATCACACAATGGAGCGCATATAACCCTCTCCAGACCAGCAGGATGGACCCTCTAGCATTATTACCCATAGAGAAGCTTTGTGGAAGGCGATTTGGAAGGTGAAGACATCGAGCAAGATCAACTTCAGTCTAGCATACGTGGGTCGTTTAGGGCGATTTGGTTTAATTTCATAGAATCTTTAAAGCAATCAGAAAACATACATATTAGATAAGTGAATTGCTCATACTTCCTTTCTAGTAAGCTATCGTAAAGGAAGATAATGAAATCTGTTGCAGGCCGCAAAGGCTCTGTTTACCCATCAAGATTACCTTTGTGATCGATCACCCGCAAATTCTTTTATTACTCTTTCAGATACATGGCATTACAGTCTCGGCACTATCAGTCAACTCATTTTTTCTCATAAAAAGAAGGCGCGATGCGGTTGAGCATAATATAGGACGAACCCCCTATACTATGATAAGGGCCCGTCAACAGAGAAGTTGGCTATAATGGAATAGAGTCCAGGATTCTCCTTCCTTCTAGTCTAGCTTCATAACCAAAGCTGGGTCTATGCCCCTCCTTATGAAGAACTCTAATATGTATATGCTAGAAGATGCCCCGTAGACCTGCTCTGTTCTTTCCCCTCCAACAAATAACATGTAGCTACGCAACTAACAAACAATGTAAACTTTTGTGATTCCACCATGAGCAGCAAGTAATAAGGAAAAAAAACATCTCTGAGTGGTCCTTAAGTGACGCATTTTAAGAAGCCAGCAGTTAAAGTGGAGTGATCGAACTCTGGTTCACAGTTTGCTCTAGTAAGCCTCCCATAGTAGTATCACTAGCTAGTATGGGATTCTCAGCCTGTTCAGATCTTAGATTCTCGTCCACCGACGGAGCTCTTCATTCTTTTTCAGACAATCCCCTATTTGCTTTTTTGTTGTTTAATCTGCTGAATATTTCGTTAATTCCAAGAATATGTTTGAACTGGTTTTACCATTGCTTTGCAACCGCCATGGCTTCTTGATACGACATAGACAAGCTTGAGTTCTCCTCGAAGAGCCTCTAATGGAAAAAAGCTTCCGTTTGGGTAAAAATGAACATTTGTCGAGTTTGGGTAATATATATAGTGTATAGAATATTTCATGCTTTGTAATGTGGGTGTAACTTTTTTCCTTCCTTTGAGATAGAGTTGGAGTTGTGGGCCCATAACCCTTTTTTCCCCTCTATTTCCACTCAACGAGAGCTTTTACTACATCTATAACTCTTTGCTCTTCTTGTCATCCATTACTACTGCGAAAGCTATAGTGGAGGCCAGGCGCACAGCGATAGATTATGCTTTATTTCGATTGTACAAGGTGCGAAGCAAGGCTGAGTTTGAGAAAGAGAAAGTAAACCAGGCTGGCAAGCGCTTTAAGCCCCCCCATCTTTATAAAGCCAATCCAAAGGAAGAAAGCGCCTGGATCTGAGCGAGACGTTTAGGAGCAAAAGCATGTCTCAATACCTTCCCGCCTTGTTTGTTGAAGAAAGGTGAAAAGAAGATCAATCTTCTTCCCTAGCATTTCTTAGAGCACATAGTTTCATATCACGCTTTGCTTCCCCTTATCAAATTTTTTCCATAGGAGCGGACGTTATTGGAATGTGTTTTTTATATTCCTAGTTTTAGAAACTACTATCGCTTTCTTAGTGACACCCAAGCTAGTCAAATGGAAAGGAGAAAGAAGCATAGGGAATAAGGTAAATCGTGTCAAAGTTTATGCATCGGACTAGGCTCTAGGGTTTGTGCCAAACAACTCCATTTTTTCCTAGTGACGAATCGGAGGGAGTCAACTGTTCCGCGAAAGCAAGGAAGCTCATTACTAGTTTACGGATTGACAACCGAACGAAAAGACTACTTCTATTGATTGCTTCCATCTTTCTAAACCCTATCTTGACTAGTGACGGGTTAGGGAAAGGCGAACCCTACCATAGCTTTCCTTGCATTGATTGACGGAAGAGAAGACCCGTTCCTGATTGACGGAAGGATGGTATGCGCCGTTCCTGCTTGACCCTATCTTCAGAGTGCTTTCTTTAACCTTCCTTCTCGACTGCTTCCTTTCACATGATTTCTTCGAGCTTTCGTTCATACATAATGGTTGGTCTAGCATTCCTTGCTTCTTGAAAAACGGCCTGAAGTGCGCCATTTCCTTGATAGCATTTATCCATTGCCTCGCTCGAGTCCTGGTTTCGATAACAATTTCCAGTGACCATCTTTGCTCCAGCGAACAAATGAATTGATTGCTTTTCAAAGGAAGCTTGCTCCTATCTTTTATTAGCTCGGCTGCGCCTTAATATCCATGATTGAGTCATCCCCTGCCAATCTCTGGAATTAAAAGCGTAGGGTGCACCCTGGCGGCTACTCTGGTTAATCGCATTACGGTGATCGTTCTTTCCTTCAGGTCTCGTATCCATGCCCATGCTTGTTTCTTTGCGCACTGTTCGTTATGTCCTTTGCCTCCGCTTCTAGTAGGATCGTTATTGCTTCCCCCAAACCGTGGGTTCCTCCTCAAGTGGTTTCTAACCGAGCGAGGGTGCTTCCTTTTTCTTAGCTTTTGCTAATCCATAATTTGTTGAAATATGTTCATTGATGAATCACTTTATCCGTTGATTACGATCAAACGAAACATTTCATTCGCCCGGTAAGGCCAACGCACCTTCAACCTTTATGCGACTTATGAACGATGTTCGCCCGGCCTTATTTCGATTTGATTCCTTCGATTTGGTACTCTTCCTAAAACCATAGCTAGTTTCGGGTTTTCTAAAACCTTCGCCTTCCTACTACCCTTTTTATAGTACTAGCAATCCTTTCCTCTGACGACGGATATTCTTCTATTCCCACTGCTCGCTAATCGAATGAACCAGCATGTCGTTCAGCATAAGGTCATTCATCTCCTCCTGTTGTCAATAGAGGTAGTCCAACCTTCCATGTTTGGATAACCATCCCTAGTTCTTGCTCCGACCTATCTTAGTATATTTTCTAAGGCTTGCTTCCCCGGTATCCTTCCTGCTTCTTGCCAAACCCCTGCCACCATCCATCAAACCAGAGAATCCAGAGTGCCTACTTCCGGTTTATAACCTGCTTCCTTTATCTCGAAAGGTCGCCAACTTTCATTGATTGAATTCTTCCTATTATAGGGAATTCCTACCAAGCCCTAACCCTTTGCCCTTGCTAACCGAGGGAGATTCCTAACTGGCACCCAATCCGAGTGTGATTCTTTCTCCTAGCTATCCGAGAAGTAATAAGACCTGGCCCAGCTTCCTAGGCTTGCTTTCTTCTTTTATCGGATCGGAAAAGGAAACAGCTTGATCGCTTCGCTCGATTGCTCGGTTACTTCCTCGAAGAAAACTGCTAGCTTCTTATCTTTCAAGGAACTACTAGCTTGAATCTCTGAGCTGTGGCCCATGAAGCCTATGAAAGTAGAACAACCACTCCGGTTCTTCTCAGCTCTTCTTTCCAGTCCCTACCAATTCGATTACTGGAATACCGTCAATTGCATTTAGAAGGCACAGCCACTCTTGTTCTGGTAAGAATGCTTCTATTGGAGCTCTAAAACCAAGATTAGTCTTCACCCAGCTTCCAAAATGCTCTGATGGGCCAGATACACTCGAGAAAGAGTATTACAGCTTCTGCCGATACCGATCCGCAATTCGAAGTTCACGACCAAGAGCTTATGCAGATTCCTCTTCCGCTTGCTCGCTTAGGAGCTTCTTCAGCTTGCTTCTTATCCAACGGCGAGGGTCAAGTGCTTACCGATTTTCTTATCCGATCAGTCTTGACTTCGGCGACTGAAGGTTCTAGCCCATAAGCTAATTCTTATTACTGTCAAAGCGGTGAACCAATTCCATAACTTCTTGGAAGTCCCTAATCTTCTTGGTTCTCACTTGCAACACCGGTCTTGCTCTGACTTCTCTTACTTAAATTCTTTATTGTACACGTACTTTTTGAGTAGTTTCATTAGGAACGGAACTTGTAATAGAAGAAGAAGATTTTGTAGTCAGAATACGGTCCGGGGGAAGACTATCACTGACCGAGCTTCTCTACACTGACCTTTCCTCTGGTCTCACGAATTGGATTTGAACCAATATCCCTCTATCTTGGGAAACTATCCTTTTAGTAGATCGTGATTTGTGAGGATGAAGTAAAAAGAGGGGTCCCTCTCATTCAATATCAATAGTTGACCTCCTGGAAATATCAACAATGCCCGTCCACTATATATATGTAAATCCGTTCTTCTGGCGTCTTTCTTGGTCTTCTGTCTGGCTCTTCCTCGCAAGGACTTCTACCATCCCTCTTTTCTAAATTGTTGTTAAAAAGCGTCTGACTGAATGAAGTAGGCTCCGCGATCTTCAACCAAAATAAAGTGACCAAAAGACACAATTGCATCGGTCCAATGAGACATGGAAGCACCAGTAGATATTGAAAGAAATACTATTGATCGGTACAAGGCTCGTTTGGTTGCTAAAACGTTTAAGCAACGTTATGGTATTGACTACGAAGAGACTTTCAGTCCTGTAGTCAAGGCGGCCACAATTAGACTAATATTGTCACTTGCAGTCTCTAATGGATGGTCTTTGCGACAGCTAGATGTTAAAAATGCTTTTCTTCATGGAGTTCTTGAAGAAGATGTTTATATGCGTCAGCCACCTGGTTATGAAGACAAGTCAAAGTTGGATTATGTGTGTAAATTAGATAAAGCACTCTATGGTCTCAAGCAGGCACCAAGAGCATGGTTTTCCAGACTAAGCATGAAATTGCAGAATCTTGGATTTCAACCGTCAAAAGCAGATGCTTCGCTCTTCTTTTACAAGAAAGGTACAATCTCCATATTTGTTTTGATATATGTTGATGACATCATTGTTGCTAGTTTTTGTGAAAAAGCAACTTCGGGCATTACTTCAAGATTTGAAAGAAGAATTTGCCCTTAAGGATCTTGGTGCGTTGCACTATTTCTTGGGCATAGAAGTTAATAAAGTTCATGATGGAATTATCTTGACTCAAGAGAAGTATGCTACTGATCTGTTAAAACGTGTCGGCATGCATGGCTGCAAGGAGATCAATACACCGTTATCAACAACAGAACAGATAAATTATTGGCGAAAGAAGGTGAGCCTCTAGGTGCGGAGGACTCTACAAGGTATCGAAGTATTGTTGGTGCGTTACAGTACTTGACATTGACCAGACCGGATATAGCTTTTCCGGTAAATAAAGTTTGCCAATATCTACATGCTCCCACTTCATTGCACTGGACAGCAGTTAAGCGCATATTGAGATATCTCAAAGGATCCTTGGGACTTGGTCTTCGAATTTGCAAGTCAGATTCAACTCTAGTAAGTGCGTTCTCAGATGCTGATTGGGCAGGATGTCCAGATGATCGCAAGTCCACTGGAGGGTTTGCAGTATTCTTGGGAGCTAATCTTATTTCTTGGAATGCTCGGAAGCAGGCAACTGTTTCAAGATCAAGTACCAAAGCAGAATACAAAGCCTTGGCAAATGCTACTGCAGAAATTATTTCGGTTCAAACCTTACTCAAGGAACGCGGCATAGCTCAGCCGCGGGCTGCATGCTTGTGGTGTGACAATATTGGTGCGACCTACTTATCAGCAAATCCAGTCTTCCATGCGCGAACTAAGCACATAGAAGTGGATTACCACTTTGTGCGTGAACGAGTGTCTCAAGGGTTGCTGGATATTCGGTTTGTTCCTTCAGGAGATCAAATAGCAGATGGCTTCACCTGTAACCAACCTAGAAGGCAATATATACAAGGCGGCCTCCATTGTGGAGGTTAACACGCTTCATCAATAGGTTACACAAATTTACAGTGCTAACATGACTGCATCTCTACACGCCAGCATCTCCACTGTGCTCGGATCACTGATATGGTCATATCTTCGACACTCAGCAGTGACAAAGTTTCCTGTATTATCCCGTGCAACAATTCCTGCACCCGCAACTCCATCCTGCAAGTTCAGTGCTCCATCAGTGTTCAGTTTCATCCATCCCAAAGCAGGTCGAGCCCACTTCTGAACCACAGCCGATGGGGCGGCTTCCTCCTGAGCTGGAATCTCCAGAGATTTAATGAGCTCATCAACCAATTCAACAGACCTCAACGGCTGGTACTTGACATCGCCATGGTTGTAGCTGTTTCGGCTCCCCCAGATGGTCCACATTACAGAGACTGCAATTGCCGCCTCCCGTTTGCTCATGATATCTGCATCCAACACGTCCCGCGACCATGTAGCTGGGTTTAACCATGGCATCTTGAGATCAAAAAGATCCTGAGCCGCACTCCAAAACAATTTTGCATGCTCACACTCGACTAATGCATGAAACAAAGTTTCATTGTCATTGCCACAGAGAGGACAATTACTTATTTCTTTCATATGGCTTCTGCGGAGTTCAGCAGTACAGGGTAGCAAATTTGCGATGTTTATGCTTCCACTGCTTACTCTATTTTTGGTGGTAGTGCCACTGATAAGGCCCTTACAAAGAGTTGTTGACGATCTGTATTGTATGGAGCAAGAAGCCGACGCGAGGAGATCAAGATCACAGTTGTGCTCATGCCATTAATGCTGCCCAATCCACTCTTAGATCTCTTCCAGCCCTAAATTCCTTAACCCATTGCCAAAAAGAGATGGGAAAAGAACCTTCTTTTCTTACGCTCCTCTTTCTCGGAGAGATGGTGAACTTGCCCTACGAAGCTGTGAATGATAACACGGGAGGGGTACACCACAAGAATCTCTAAAGATTATGGAGATAATGGGGATTCATCAAAGATTACGAGAATTGGAATTACAGCGAACCAGGTATCAGATCTTATCATTTGTGGTCCTTAGAACGTTGAAGCGGGTTGCAGGACTGGTACTTGACCGTTATGAATAGTAAGAGTTCTTTCTACACTTGTAGATGCGTTAGGTATGTAGTAGTGAATTTTCTCCCATGTGAACTTTAGAGAGATTCGTTAAATTACCAACAGATAAAGGAATTGGACCTTAAAAGCTAATTTCCAAAAAAGTTCAACAAAACGTTGCGTTTAAGTCTACCTATGGTACTAGGAATCCTTCCACTCAACAGGCAACGATCCATAATAAACTAAGTTAAGCCGATCAAATTTCCTATTTCTAAAAACCTATCACGAAACTATTCTTAGCGAATAACGTGCCTTTACTAGTAGTCCTATTTTACTGACCTATTCCATTGCTTCCTACCAGTTCCGATCCAAATGCCTACTCCTCTACTCCTATGTTTCACAAACCTGCGGCCTATCCCTTACCAAGCTACCTAATAGCCCTGGCAGTAAATAAACTAAGTCCCAAACCTTCTTCATTGACTCCATCTCATCCAGCATGGCAGCACGCCATTTCGGGTCCTTTTTAGCCATAGAAAAGTAGGTTCGGATTCTTGAAAAAGTAACTGTCAAAGCTTTGTTGGGATAGCTTTTATCGAGCAAGTAGTTAAGGACTAGAATGAGTGAAGAGGAATGGTACATACAATAGCTTGTGCTTCTCACTCAGGAGATATGCATCTCCTTTCTTTCCCAAGCTAGGCTTGCATGTAAAGAAAAGGATGGGATATAGACCCTTGGTTGGGCTTTGTTCCCAGTGGGCTCATTAGCACTAGAAATTTAGGCACGCGACCTAGTAATGATAGGACTCCTTACCTGTATCGGTACTATATCCTTTCTTCTTCCTTCTGCATATGAGAAAAACTTCATCTATTGGAGTGCCCGGTGAATATGTCTAGTCGAAGTTTCCTTCCATAGTCATGCCTTTTTTCCTAGGTCAGCTAGGCCCTCTTTTTGTCACTAGTAAAGCATATTCTCTTTCCAGTTTAGATGTTTCATCCACTATTTGTAGTTTCTTTCCATGTGGGTGCTGGCGATCCAGTGGTAGTCTCTGACTCCCTCTTGGAGTTTCTGTTGGAATTGCTCAACCATTTCTTGTCTCTTTCTCTTCCCAGGACTACTCTCCTTTTATCTTCTATATGGAGGGACTATAATAGCATTTATGAACCTTTCGTAATTCCTTTACGAGTTCTTTCATTCCTATCCCGTGATGTGATATTCCCTTTATATATTCATAAAAACAAAACAAGAAAGTGGATTTTTCTATAGAATAAAAGAACTTCTTACTCAACTTTCTAGCTATATAAAAATAGTAAGCAATATGAAACGAGTAACTTAAGCCCTAGTAAAAGGCTACTCTTTGAATCCCCTCTCCTCTTTAAGGCATATAAAATTAGTACTCTTCCTGAGCTAGCTTAAGCATATCTTGAGCGAGTGAGTTTCCCTCCATCCAATCTAAGCGATCAAATAAGGTCCTTGCTCTCGAGCCAATGCCAATACCAATAGAGAGGGTCTAAACGAAGGATTCAAAGGAGCCTTGCCTGCTTTCCTTCTATTCCTTCTTTCGTTCCCTTTCTTTGCCCAGAGGGTGAACTACCACTCGTTCCACCCTGCCTTCCTTTCTTCTTATTCTTATTTTATTTAATGCAAGAGTAAGGATAGACGTCTTATTCTTCAGTGTTGAGATAGAATGACTGTAGACCCTCTTCTCTCTTTTAGTTAGCCTGACTTATTTATTACAATTCCTAATCTATATCATAAAGTAAAGTTCTTTTTGCGCCGCAAGGCTATCTCCTACGTATCAAATTAGCACTTCTAGGAGTAATATGCCAGTAACTATAGAGGACTTTATTCTTATTCTAAATAGGCATAGCATAGGTCCGGGGCAAGTGTCCTTATATACATGTATATGTCGGTTAAACACTGCCCAAATACAGGTCAAAGTAAAGTAGGTTTAAAGCTAAGAGTTAACTTTTCTCAAGCATCTAACTAAGCTCCAACAATTGCTATTGGAAGCCTCTTGTTCTCCAACTCATGCATCCAGTAAATGCCCTGCTCATGTAGGAGTTCAAATCAACCTAACTCTTCACCAGAGAAAGCCTGTCTTTTGTTTGATTTAGTTACAGATGGACTATCAAAGATATTGGCTAGAGGTCAAGATGCTGGGGCAAGGTGTGGGGAATGGCAATAACACTGATTTCTAGCATGATCAATGGGCTCAGGATAGAGCTTTTAATATCCTTTTTCCAGACCTATTTCTGATTTTCTATCAACAGAAGATTCCTGTTAATCAAGTGTTGCAAGCAAGATCATAGAGAAATGACGCTAAGGACGATAAAAGGATTAATACACGGCTCCCACCTCGCTACGGAAAAGGCAAAGTACATTTTATTTGTCCATCTAATGGAAATGGTTGTCAAGAATCTATAGTGTTCTATTCAAATCAATCTGTAGGAACCTCTTGGCTGGTACTGCTATAAGAAGGTACCCGGCAGGCTTGAAAGCACGAGCTGTCTTAGCTCTTTGTTCTGTCTGAGCTTGAACTAACCTGTGAATTCGAACATTTACTTTTTTAATACGTTTGTGACGCTTGCTTCTTTCCTTGCCATAGCTATTAGGTAACCCCCCCGGTAAATGCCCCGGTCTGTCTAGCTTCTTACACTTGGAAGGAATCGTTGAACTGGAGTTCCAGCTTTCCAAAAAACCCTGTCTCGCAGAGCACCAATTAACTCTTTTAGGCCAGTCTCAGGAGTTTATTTATTTGAGCCTCTGTCTCGGATAAGATTAGTGCGAGCCACATCCAAATACCTCGGTCAAATTATTCAGTTTATTATTATATTAGGCCGCAGGTGGTAGAATCCCTCTGTCTCACGAGCAAAACAGCCAAGTAAGCTAAGTTTGGGTCTGATAAGGTTGGGTTAAAGCCAAAGTAAGGAATGAATGGAGAAGCACAGTCTGGCTCTATAAGTACGGAAATATCTCTATCCGGTTATTTGTAGTGAAAATCTGTCTCGAGGAGAGAACGAGGAAAGCAGAACAAAAAAAGAACTCTTAGGGGAGTAAAGCTTGCCTTTCCGATTTATTCTAAGGTAAATTCGGAGTTACACGAAGTGGAAGGACCAAGGGCGAAGCGAAAGAGGGCATTTGCGTTCCGGGGAGGGCGTCGCGTAGGCATAGTTCCAATGGTAAGCTGATAGAGCTAGCGAAGTAGGTATACACGAGATATGCTTGTTTTTTAGTTGGTTTTGTTAGTTCATCAAGTCCAGAATCGGGGATGCACGGGATGCAAAGAATAACCGAGATAGGTAAGTATAGGTAGCCAAGGCGCCAGGTGTAACGATCAGTCACGATTGGTCAAGGTATGCATGGGCTAGACCTAGAAATGCGACAGAGTTACTAGGAGGCGCGCAGCGGTATCTTGTATATTGAACCGTACGGGTTGAGTCGAGGGAAGAATCTCATATATTTAAAGTTCAGTATAAAGGTCAGTTTAATTAAGTAAATTTTTTCAGTATAAAGGGCGTGCGTGTCATTAGTCAGCCCGTTTTTTCCACTATTTCTATCGCTTTCCCTGCTTTCAGGAACTTCCAACTAGTCACTTCTCGCTTTTGATCTCTTCCGTTTCCCAAGTCCGGTAACCCGCTTTGCTTTTCCTGTTTCCTTTTACGAAACCTTCATCACTACTTCTCCTTCACTGAAACATGCTTAAAATGAGTTCTCACGTTTAAACAATCAAATGTACAATCTATCTTCTTATCCCGGCTCGAGGTAAGGAGCCAATGGTGTTCGAGGTCAGGTGTTACAGACTTCTAGAACAGAGCACTGAATACCAAGTAAAGGTGGATACAGTAGAGAATGCAGATATATAAAGGCCGAAGCAAGTTGATATAGGTTAGTTGTTAGGGTGACTATGTCCACTCGAGATATAGCACAAGGTGAAGGTAATCAGCAAAGGGAAGAGAATTGCCACTACTTCTTGTGGGTGGGTATTGCGATGGATAGCAACGCCTAGCAGCTTGATTAAAGTTAGTTGAAGAAGAAAGATTGAACTATGCTAGATTGACTCAATAAGAGAGAGAAGGATTGTATAGATGATATATGCGGCTTGTTTGTATCAATTGACCTAGACAAGGGTTTATGTTAGACGAAGCGGTTGGATTGAGTGAATAAAGAAAAAGTATCATGAATTGCTGTTCTTCCACTGCTACAAGCTTCCAGTCGGATAAAAAGATAGGAATAGGGATGACCTGAGGGCTTATTGTTGTTAGCTTGGTTGCATTCCTGTTTCCGAAACCTTAACAGGCTTGCTTTCCGTCTTGCCTTTGCCGGTGGCATAGGTTGAGCTTTAGCAATAGCAGACTGTTAGGAAACCCTAGAAAGGAGGAGCGAGCAATGGTTTTGGTAGATACCCTAACCTAACTAATCTATTGGGAAAAGCTGGACCCATCTAATAGCTAACCTAATCTCTAGTACACCATCTATCTCTGGATCCGGGCTCGCCTTCAGTCGCTCAAGGGGTTGCCCTTTACCTCCTTCCCGGCATTGGAAAAGCCTATCTTGACTAGTTACGGGGATTGACGGAGGGCAGCTTGCTTGCCAATACTTCCTTTTGATAATGATCCTAGCTTCGGCGGATCCGACCTTTCTATTTTAGTACCTTGCCTTGGTAGGAAACTAGAATATTCGTTGTTGGCAAACCCAACTATTCCTTGCTTGCTTTTTCCCACTGCTCTTGTTGTTCTAGCTGGAATTCAACAATCGGTGCGCCGACTCACTGAGAACTAGCTTTTCTTCTTATTTTTTACTTACAAACTTCCTGTTACTGGTAAGACCCCGTAAACTACTTCGCACGCGCCTTGTCTTCTGATAGCTAACTTTTCTTCTCGCTTGAGCTGCTAAAAGAGTAGACAGAGAGAATTCAAATTCCTGATAGGCCTGAAACGCCAAGTCAATTACAAGCTTGAACTCTCCCTGCTACAACTACATAAACTACTTTATAAGTGACTTACTACTATGGATACAAGCCGGTAAGAGATACCAAAGCAGATAGCAAATCTTCTTAGTTTAAATAAAACTAATAGCTGCTACCTGATGCCGGGATTTCATTCTTATCTCCAGCTCTTATTCCTTCTAAACCACCAACTGCTTGGTAAAAGAGTATACAGGGAAAATCCAACTCTCGGTATGAGCAAGCTGACTTTATAACAAACTTATATCCTACTTCGAGTCGCTGAGCTACACTAATACGAGAGCTAACTCCAAATGCACTTACTTTGGTAGCTTACCACTGATATCACGACCTAAAACCCTATTTCCTACCTTCAACCTTAACTCCTTGGTTTTCCTCTTCTATCGTTGGCACTTCCTCGTAATACTATAGAAACTACTACTTCACTTCCACTCTGTTTCAGTCTTGCTTCTACGGCTAAAACGACTGAAACTACGGATACGACATATCAACAGCAAGCTGAACTTCTTGTTTGAAAGCTAAAAGCTAGAAAGAAACCTAATAGCTGCCTGGTAGCAGGCTTTCATTCACGGCTTACAATCTCATAGCTGGGTTTGGATCTACTTGGTAAACCCCTAAAAATTACAGATCGGCTTCAGCTTAAGGCTTTTATTACCACCAGGTATCGTACTCAAACTCTCTAAACGAGCAAGCCAATCGTGCAATCTCATCTCCTGCTTTGAATCCGTGATACTACGATGTAAACGAAAGGCAAAACGATAACTAAACTCTGCCTTAGAAACCCGAGACAGCAAGCAACTACTTTTATTGTTATGTCCGACTTTGTTTCTTCTATTTAACCTGGTAACTGATATGACAGCAGCACTGCCGGGACTAATACCTTTCTTGGAATCTTATAGCTATAAAGCAAGCTTTCGACACGCCAACTCCATTCGTAGCAAGCGAAGCTACTAGTCAATTCTTCCTTTTCATCTTCTAATTAGAAGCCTTTTAAGCTAACTGCAAGAATTCAAAGCCGGTACGTAAACTGCAACCGAAATGAGAACTCTTCTTTATGTGACTGATAGTCGGTGTTTCTCTTATTTATTCTTGGAAGAAAAGCCGATGGAAAAGATTTTCTCATATATGATTTCCACCGACCTCAACCAGTGCTTTGAAACTTTTATTTATACTCGATTCTAAATTAGAATAGTAAGTCAGTATTTAAAGTAGTCAAAGAGTATGCGGAGGGGCACAGGAAGTTTATTCCAAATTATTAAGCTGAAAAGAACAGGAAATACGACGTCTCGAGGCCGCAAAACTCTATCAACAATAGGTAAGCAGCGGAAAGAGGGTTAGGAACCACATACTAGGGGAATTCCTTCCCTACGGATGCCCTACCTTCCTGGTGGATTTCCTTTACGTCAGCGCCTTCCTTCGTACAGGCAAGCACCTAAAGAAAAGAAAAAGGTGTACAAGTTCACTAAAAACACAGGATTTGGGTGGGCCAGGTCCCGGTAGAACTCGAGGAGGATCCTCGCCTTAGAGGTTTGGTCAGAGTAGCCTATTCTATGTTGTAAGGGCCCCTCTGAGGCAATAGTAGAATGCGAGCCGGGAAGGGGAAGTCACTTAGTTACGGCCTTTATCGATTTGGAATCGTAGAAGCAGAAGGAATGAAAGCAATCAAAGGATTGGAATACCCGAAATACCGGGGCAGAGGAGCTGAGCAAGCGAAGAGCCTCGCTGCTGTAGGTCTCTGCTATCTTCTATAGTAGCGGTGTGAGCCAAAGGATTTATTCTATAGTCCCTAGAGCTAGGGTCGGTAGAAAGCCAGATTCTTGACTTGCCAAGCGCGTAAACTATGAAAATGACTGTCTTAGTTGCTTTACTTGACCCTGCACTTCATTAATCGCCAAGAAGGCGGCTATTCTGGTACCTTTTACCTCAGATCACGGAAGCGGGAAAGCCCGTACTTCAATATATATAGAGTAATCACCTGCGGCTCGGCACTCTTTCCTGGTAGATGTCTGATTAACCAACTTCGTGTCAGGGCGGAACCATTCTTCTATTTCTCTAGGTTGGGTATAGGTGTTGACTTGGCGTAGTATTTTTTCTGGTAGAGAAGCACTTCAACAAGGGCTGATATGGCGGATTGGGAATGGAGAATCGGTGAATATTTGTCGAAATAAGTGGCTGTGTCGAGGTCAACTTTCCTCGATTTCTCGTTGATTCCTCTTCTCCACCCCGCGATCCATAGTTGAATAATGAACCCTGATATAGACCACGATTCCTTGCAACACCACGAACAATGGGAGCGGCGGACCGGAAACATACCTTTAATTTGGGCTATACTATTTCAAGTAGCTTTTTGTTTGAAAAATGTTTGACAAGAATCCAGAGGGAATCTATCTTTTCCTTTTACTAGATTATTGGAATCTGAGGTGCTTGGTTTATGACTGTTCCCTGTATCTATCTCCTTTCGTTTGTCCTTACCAGTGGATGTCTTATTTAAATACTTTGTCGACCTACTTATCAAAGCGCACGTAAAGGTAGGTATGTTCTCCTACGTGTTGAAAGAAGTGCTTCAATCAATAGGTCCTTCCTATCAAAAAAGAGAGGGCCTATTCAAAAAATAAGTTTTCCTATAATAGCTAAAAAAGAGTACCAGCAATGAAGCCCCTGTTCCCGTGGGTTACGTTAATAACGAGAAAAAAATGGTGAATCTCGCCCCATCCATTCTCCTTTCCTCTAGTTTAACTTACGAGGACTCTTCGTTTGGACTCAGTCGAAGCTGGAAATGATCAAAAGTCATCCTTCTGACGGTTTATCTCCTACTTGCCATCGGTTTATCTCCTACTTGCCATGCAACACATTTTTTGCCTACACATCACTTTGATAGCTGCCTTTGAACTCCTGCACCCACTGAGGAAGCAACTCAGTTACTGCTTTCACTTCTCCCCTCTCTATTTCCACTTCTGTCCGCATCAGCTGTTTTCAGCTCCTTTCTTATATTGAATTGTGTAGTCTAGGCCCAGCAATTTGCACAAACTTTTGTGTGTGAGAGTATGGGTCAATCTCTGTTAAAGCAAGTACTGACGGCTCTCATGATGGGTTCTTATGAAAAAGGGGGCACCGCAGATGTAGTGTCTCCATTTTTGGACTGCCCCGAGTAAAGCAAGAAAGTCCTTCTCATAGGTAGATAACCCAAGGCTCTTAGGCCCTAATGTTTTACTGAGGTAAGCTATAGGTATCCGACCCTGCATCAAAACAGCTCCGATTCCCTTCTCTGACGCATAAGTTTCCAGCTAAAAAGGTTTTGTAAAGTCCGGCATTGCCAATACCGGTGCACTAGCCATGGCCTTCTTCAATTGTTCAAACGCTAGGGTTGCATTCTGGTCCCACCTGAACCCATTTTTAGGAAGTAGGTTGGAACGTGGCGGGGGCCTTTGGTTGACCTGCCGGGATGACGTCGTCTTAGACCGAATCACTGTTTTAATGAAAAGATGGATCTGAGCGAATTTTGCATCCTACACATTCAATTCTTTGAGAATCCCCAAAAAGGGGAACTCCATAACTCAACGTGTTATACCCCACCACAGGATATATAAGATAAGTGCGTATGAAACTATGGCCCATGGACGGCTACAGAGGATGAAAAACAACCTCAGAAACCTACCCTATTCCCGCCTATCCGACGACATAGAAGATAACTTCAAATGTATTCAATACACCAAACGTCCAGGTAATATTTCTTTGCTTTCGGATATGCTTTTCAATATCTTCACTTGTTAAAATAGAAACACTTGCACTTTTTCGCTTGGAAAAGAAAGACTATCCTCGAAGTAAATCAATCTATCTCGTATTGCCCAATCTGGATGCTAAAGGCTCGTCACCCCCTCAAGGGGAACTCGCAGCCCATCACAACTACTCATACTAGGAGCAATGGCCACTAGGAGGACTGAAACGAAGACTTCTATACAACTGGTAAGAAAATACTTCAACGGAAAGTCAATCCCTGCCAACCGTAATGACTTACTTCTTCCGTGAGCTTCTTCATGTTCGGTCGGTAGAAAAAGGCTTAAGAGCTAAATAGAGAAAGTAAGTTTGAAGTCTGGCTTGGGCTAGGTAAACACGGCTATGAGACTGAGAATTAGGCGCTAGAGGCGCTCTCTTTTTCTCCGCCTTTGGTCAGCCTGGTCACCTTCGCACACACCTTTCTTTCCTTCCACTTCTTATCTGGGCCACTTCAGTTATTCAAAATAGAAGAATCATGATGCTTTCATACGAGTCCAGTAGGGTTTGCATTGCCAGAAAGCGAGGCGAGCTTGAACACGGAGTTTTAGTATTAGTAGTAGGTGTGATAGATAGCCAAGGAATAGAAGAGTTGACAAGAGATGCACCGGTTTATGCAGATATATCTGTATAGGTTTTTTAAAATAGGTAAAGTAAAGTAGTTGACAAAGCAAGTAGGAATAGGTCATGTCACAGATAGGCAAGTATAGAAGCAGGAGAAGCTGATAGACATTTGTGAATAGCAAGCCAAGCTGTATACATATAAGCATTTTAAGGAGTTGTTTGTTGGCATATGGTTTGTTGTCACCACGGGATGCTTATTGTTGAGAAACATAAAAAAGGTAGGCATATTGTTCAGGTTTAGGTCAGTATAGAAGTCAAGCACGAGATAGGTGTTTACAAGCTAGCTAGGGTTTCTAATAGGTATAAAAGGGTAAGCTGATAACCAAGTAGTAGGGATAGGTCAACGCAAGTCACGGGTAGCCAAGAGAGACGTATTTAAGACTTTGAGTTCCAGGATAGGCAGTCATGTCAAGTAAAGTATAGCTTAGATAGTTCCTATAGAAGTATAGCTAGCCAAGTGACTAGGTTTAGCGGAGATAGAAATAGCGGGCGAGATATCAGGAGACAGGACTAGGACTTTGAACGAAGCAGGAGCTTGGTGTTTTAGCAGCACTGGTTTTTGCATAATAGCTAGGTAAGAAAGCACGGTATTCGAGGGTAAGTAACTAGAACTAATAGAAGAGATGGGATAGCAGATATTCACCACGAATAGGAATAGCTAATCTAATAAGCAAGCACCGGTCAAGTAGAAGCAGAAGCAAGGTATTCACGTATAGTAGAGTAAGCTGCTACTAATAGGTATAATAGGCATGCACGGGGGACTAAGTAGTTTCTAAAACTAGGTAAAAAACGCAAAGAGCAATCCAATAAGTGCAAGTGCGAGAGAAAAAGTAGACGTTCTCCCTAGCTCATCTACTGGAAAGAGTCTGTCTTCTTTTTTTAGCGGAACCTCCACCAGGCGGAAAAGAACCCATCCGGAACAGCGATAGCGATGACTACTTCTGGTACGGTTCCCACGATTATATAATACGAATAGGAATAGGCCCACGAATACGAAACATACGCAATCCTACGCAAGGTAAATCCATCTTCTTCCTGACTCGGCAAAGGGGAAAGGGATAATTCGGATGAGGATTCGAATTTCATTCCATTGCTTTGTTAGAGGGAGAGGAAGCTTCGGTTGGTGGATACAATAATTAAAATCTTCTTTGCCAATACTACTACTCTTGCTTGCTCTATCTTATTTCAACTACTACTACTTTGAATCCCGTTCTCTTATCTCTATACTACTTCTTATCTCTTGGATTCCACTGCCAAGCTTCAACAGCTGGTCTTGTCTC